TCAAATCCAAATCGTGTGCAAGAGAAGAGCGCATGAGGTCCGTTCCGCGAATCATACCGTACGTGAACCATTTACTCGGAGTGGGCGCAGATAGGCTTTAATCGGTTGAGCGGGGCCGTCGGTCGACTCTCAACGAATCAAAGCGGATGGTGCGTGGACCGTTCGATCATGCATTCACATTGGCTTCAACCTAGCACGCAACCGATGTATCTAATAGTCGTGCGGGGGGAGGGACCTCCCCCCTACATAAAAACAACTGTATTAGCTTTTCGCACATGATGGAAGGATCGATCCGTGCATGATGGTTGTTGGTGGCCTACGCGTGAGGGGATTTCACCGGATCAATCACAATATTGTATCGATCTAGAAGGCTTGTGAACGATCGGACATGTAGGGTGATACAGTTCGAGGAACGTAGTGTCGGACTATTGTCTCAGCAGGCCTTAGCCCGAGACGACAGAGGCATAAAGGAAGGTTGCTGCAGAATAAGCGATGTTCTTGCTCTTCTTTCTCTTGGAAGAAGAATCCGTTGTTGAATCAGTTTCAAGTGGTGGGATCATATTCATATATAATAGTGGAATCCCGTCTCCTTAAAGGAGCGATCTCTCCCTCAAAGTAGAACGAGCATAATCGAAGACAGATGGTAGCGTATTCTAAGTAGTTGATCTCACGTGCTATCCTCAAGTCTTCTTAGTTTTCGTCTGCTCTCAATGAGTCAATGCCCGGACCAGGATCGTCAAGACCGTACGAGAATAGACGAGGGGGAAAGGAAGTTGATGAATGGCAGAAGGCCGGGTTGGAAAGTGCGGTTCGCTTTCTATGGAGATAAGAACAAGGAAGCACTGGCCATGGCAAGCATTGGTTGGAAGAAGAGGGCGGAGCTTAGAGTATGCGGGAGGGGCTCGAGCCTTGATGGATTTCTGCGTAAGTGATGTCGAACTCTGATAACAACAGCTGCCATCGAGCAGTCCTTCCTGATAGTGCTGGCTTCTCAAACAGATACTTCAATGGGTCCATCCTGGACAAAAGCCAGACTTGGTAGGCTAGCATGTAGTGTCTAAGTCTCTGCGTGGCCCAGACAAACGGCATGCCTTTTCAAGCGAAGAGTATCTAGACTCATAGCCCCCTATGTTGTAAGTGGTAAGGGGAGAGTCTTACTCTGATAAAAAAAAGCCCGCTCTTTAAGGCTTACTTCTATTCTAAGGCCGTATCATCATGCTGTCCTAATACGCATCCCATCGACGTATCGGCCACCTATAAATATAACAACAGGGGTCTTCCCGGCGTGGGACCAGTACTGGTGGGTTCATCAGGTACCGCTTAAGCTTAATCTGCTCTCTATCTCTCTATAAAAAAAAGCCCTTTCCCCTGACTCTAAAAGGTAAGCTCGTTCCACCCCTTCGACAAATTCTTTCGCAGCAGCTTGAACTGAACCCGGGCTATCCACGTGAACGAGATAAAAACAAACCCCATTACTCGATCAGGGGATCTAAGCCACAGCTCTATTCCCGACTCTAAATCCATAAAAGACTTAAAGGGATAACTGCTCTCTCTATCTCAGCTGCTTTCCCTACTACCGGCACAAGAGAGACTTTTTCTCTAAAGCCTACTTCCTCTCTCTGATCTCCAAACCCCTTTTTTCTCTCTAAAGATTTTTGCTGAGGAGGAGTTCCCGATAATCCCCTCATCAGGTTTCTCGGAGGCTTCTAGCCCGGTTATCTCTCCTGAAATCACTCCACTTCCATCTCAGAGAAGTGTATCCGACGAATTTATTCCTAAAACGGTGTCAGTTATGGTCACATACTCGTTTTCACACATACGTTTTGAAAAGTTTTCCTAATAGCATTCGACGAAACGGCAACTCTTGCTCAAATAGTTGGGTATTATGGGGGTATTCCAGGTAAAAAGCTTAATCCGCGGGTATTTTGAGGACAACATCAATCTGTGACTGAGATACCGACATTGATGAATCGAACCTATAGCAATTCCGCTCTCCTTGCCCGCCCGCTCTTAGTCAGCTAACCAAGAATCACAGGAATTTGCCCGTCCCTTTTCAACCCATGATAACTATCACGAAATATTGAATCCTCATTCTAATCTAGGTAGTCATCCACTTCGAATCGAATAGTAAGTCAATCCGTACCCCAGACTACGTGCCGTACCTACAAATCTGTCTACATGGTTAATTGGCCGGCTTCCCCACTACTAATGACGAACCCCCGGTATTCCCATCAAGACTCCCAGCCTTTGACCATTCGGTTTGAGCCTTTTTAAAATGCTAACGAATAAAAAAGGCATCCTCAAGAAACCAGCAGAAAGGCTCTCAAAAGCAGCCGCTAGAGCGATTCACTATTGGTATTTAAGAAAAAGCTAAAGAGAAGGAGGAATGAGGAGAGGAACCCTCGATAATATTTATTTCATTTCACGCCTATAGAAGAAATAGAAAAAAAAAAGTAGAGGATGATGTGGGGAGATTTACAGAATAATTTCAATTCTTATTTATTTGAGAGGGAAGGATCCCGAGCGTAAAACAAGAAGAGTAAAGTAAGAAATAAGAGTTCTATTGGCACGTACTGGAAAAAATCTATCTTTGCTTGGTCAGTACATCAGCGAAGCTTTTCCCGTTCCCTCTTTTTAAAATCATTCTTTTGCCAGTTGTTGTTGGAAACATAGGAGGGAGCTCTTCCTGTATTTAGGATTTCTTATAGATAGGCATCCTTATTAGTTTAGTCCAAACAAAACTGGAGTGAAAACGATCTGTAGGGAAGAAGAAGGGCTACTAGTGAAGATGCCGAGAATGGCCGGTCTTAGTTAGAATCTGTTGCATGTGAGGGAGGGAATGATTGCATTTGAGTATGGGTCCGGGAAGGCAATGCCATGGTTCTTTGTACGAGTCTCTAAAGGCTTTGAAAGAAGAAGCAGCTACCCTTTCTCACTCTTCCCCGAACATCAAATCTCTTGATACGAATTGGAGACTATACAAGAGAGGGCCGATCGACAGGAGCGAGGAGCTAGCCGCCTTACTCCTTCCCTTTGGATAGGGCTTGGGATTGACAAATCAAAGCCCCAAGAACGAGCCAAAGATCAGCTCTTTTCACAAGCCGGAATGAAGATGAAGCTTACAACGAGAAAGAAAAAGTCCATCTTCTAGACTCTTCAATTCACTTCTTCCTTTAGTAAGGAATTGTTTTCACCTCGCCTATCGTCTTAGTAAGCCACAGCCCAGTCGAAAGCTGCAATAGATTCGACCACATACTGGAAGGGGATTGGTAGAACTGATAGGCCTTTAGGACAGGCATAACCAATCTAGCTCAACGCTCGTTGGAGTGCTATTTCAGATCGTCGGCTTCCCCACTACTTTGAAGGGGGCAAAGCCTCTTGAAAGAACAAATTCCATAGTGATGGAGCTACTCACAAGAGAGACCCATGCATACTAGGAAGAAGAACCCGTTAACGAAAGAGAAAGAAGAGAAAGCAAGTACACGATAGCTATAGATAGCTCTTCCATCACCCTATAACGCACCCTCTCTGAAAGTCCTTTGCTAAAGTGCTCAAGGGGCTTAGTCGTGCAATTCGTCGTGAAAAGAGGAAGTCTCCCTTAGCTAGGGATCTACCATATCTAGTGACAGTGGTTGCTGGTGAAATGCTACCTTACTACTGTTTTATGACTATCTTTCCTCCTTTTTCATGCTTTCTTGAATTTAAAAAGAACCTAACATCTTAAGATCGGACGACGGAGTTGAACTCTAGTTTGAGGATGGATTCTCTATGAATAGAAAGAGAGGACTTTTCTATCTAAACTTTAGGCCCTCAGGAAAATGGTAGGCTAATCCATTTAATGAAAGTTATGCCAATTGAAACTCAGATCCGAAGGCTGATGGGTGATTCTCGATAAAGTATAATATGACATCACTTTTAGCTGTTGGGTACGAAACTAGACTAGGCTATGATTCACATCTCGAAAGTTATCAGATCTGGTCTGGACCTAAGGCCTGGGACTGCTTCTTCCTTATCGCCCGAGTATTGCATCGCCTTGACTTGGGCCGGGAACTCAAAAAGAAATTGACCTTGAGCCTGCTAATTAAAGTCAACCTTTGCCTTTTAAAACAGCTATTGCTTGGCTTTCTAAATCATTATGAAGAGTGCCACATCTCTCGATCTCTATCTTCTTTAGCGGACATCGAGGCTTTAAGACCGACTGGCGCGTGCCAAAAAAGGGAGACCGCGTCTGAAGCCTTTGCCAACTTTCCGTCTCAGGCAAGAGCTGCGGAACTAAAGCACCAACGGCTCCTCTTCCGACATTGGCTACTGCTATCGGGTATGAACTTCTAAATTAAGCAGTTGATGCCCCGATCCCGGGAATAAGAGAACTTTCTCTTCCAGGTATTCACTCATCCCCTCTCAGTGGCAAGAGTGAGTAGATAGTAGAGGTTATTTCATTCCTCATTCCTGGGATATTAGTTAAGTTTGCCCATTAGGGGTCTTTCTCACCTGTGCTATCAATAAGAAGGAGCCCTTTCCCTGGGTAGGCTAAGCCAGAAAGAGAGAAAGAGAATGTTAAAAGGCTGCGCACCTCGGTCCAGAGCGAGGATTGGGATAAGTTTTTACCGTTCTCTTTAGTTATATTTGAACTAAGCCGAATCGCTATCTCTGGAACCAAAGTCGTACTCTCTTGACTAAAGTCCTAATGTAATGCCCTTTAAACCACCAACCAAAAGGTCCTATTCCGACAACACTGAAAAAGGGCTCTCTCCGTCTCAGTTGGTCAGTACCTTAAACTAATTAGCCATTTCCAAGCTGCTCTTTCATAAGCTGTGATGGCTCTTTTGAATAAAAGGCATAGTCTATGTCATCTTCCTTTTGCCCAGGTTTACTTTCCTTGTGAAACTGCCTTTACTGAAGCAGGTGGGAACACAGTTCTTCCTCAGACTTCCTTGGGGAATCACTTGCCTGGTTCTGTTAAGTGCCTAGTTCAGTCTTCCTTCCTTCCGCTAGTTATACTAGATATCCGGGATACTTATACTTCTACTTATGGAGCAAACTCCTATCCCGGCCCTGTCCTTGTTCTAAGACTTCCACTTCTATTGCCTTGAGACGGAGACGGAACAGTCTATGTATGCCTATACAGCGCATTTAAAACTTTAAGGGGAATCCGATCCCAACTTGCCTATTTCTTCTTTCCAATTTCTTCTTTCGAGACTTCAACTCCCTTAGGATTTCTTGATCTTAGATCCCTACCCAACTAACTCTCTCTAAGTCTAAGTGACGGCCCTGACTTAGTCTTCTCGATAGGAATGAGAGAAAAGGTCAGTCCTGTTGCTTGCCTTACTCGCTCGGGCATTAAGCCGTCAGGTTAGGGCAAGCGGGTTCACTCTGATCCCGACTCAATGATAGATATCAGGTTAGAACCACCAGTCAGATAAGGGGAGAAATCCTCATCAAGCATAACGGCTTTTATCACTAAGATATGATCTCCTGTGATGGACGAGAAGGAAGTTCAGGCCATCAGAGAGTGGGAGCCTCCTACCGACGGTATCTGAGTGACGGTCATTCCGTCGGTTTGGTGAATGACTATCGGCGGTTCATCAAGGGATTTTCTGCAAAAGCAGCGGAACTATTAAAGAATAACAAGTCGTGGGAGTGGACCAAGAGGTGCCAGAATGCTTTCGAGGAGTTGAAGGCAGCTGTGACACAGGAGCCTGTTCTAGTCTTGCCAGACTTCGAAAAGGTGCTCGAAGTCCACACAGATGCTTCCGACCTTTCCATAGGAGGTGTGCAGGAGATAGAGAATTCCAAAAGTTCACTTTCCCCAGTAAGAAAATCAAGTAAAGAAGTATTGGTAAGAGTGATGTTATACTATTCAATGGTACGAAGTCACTCGACTCATATCGAGAAAGTCAAATACTATGACAGACAAAACAAGGGAAGCTGATAAGGGATGCCCTCAGCCGATGGTAGATAAAGTGAAAATAAGAATAGGAAGAGAAGTTCAAAGAAATTATTTACCGAAAGAAGGGAATTGCTTTCCTCTTTCCCGGCCTTGCTTTCACTAGTTAAACTACCGCTGGTTCTGGATCGATTGGATCAACTACAACTGGGATGAGATGAACAGAAGGGTGTAACACAATCCGCTTCGTAACTGGAAGGCCGGACCGAAAGATTCACTGGTTCAACAAGCTCAATAGCCCCCAGCTTGTTCGTTTTACTCACCGTCAGCCTTACTACTCACTACTTATTCGATTACCAGCTTTCTCTGACGCCCGTCCCCGCTCCTTTTATCATGACATTGAGATCTGTCTCCCTTCCTTCTCAATGCGATTCGATCCGGACCTTGATTGACATGCTGCAATTATCTCTTGAGTCACGCTATTTGGCACATAGGCATTCACTTTTGATCTGCCTATACGAACGAGCCATATCATTTGTTCTCTAGTGGGTGCCTCTTCTTCCTCTCTCCCACTGCTACCCGATCAGATGCACCTCTTATGCTTTTACTGGAGATGGAACTGTTGGATCACTTCGAAGACTGAGACCTGTTAGGAAAGGAAGCCCTACCTGCTCCAATACCTCATCCCTTCGTTCCTCTCCAGCTTTCACTATTCTATTATAGGGCGAGTTACTTCCCTCTTCGACCTGGTCAGCCTTTAGTTGTTTTGGGGTGTTATCCATCTCCACCTCCCAGCAGTGATAAGCACTCAAAATGGCTCAAGAAGGCGGGAAATAGTTAAGGAAAAAGTACCCGATTGAATCAGCTCTGTTGAGAAGAATCCCATGCTTTACCCCACCAGGTAAGGAAACTTGACTAGACTGACATTTTCGAAAGCCACTCTAATTGGCTCGGCTGCACCGACAGCAAAGCACTTAGCAGTTGCTTATTAGAAAAGAGCAATTTCAAAAAAGGAGCGGGAAAGAGGCCCACGTCCTGCCAGGGGGTTATACCATGGGGACAGCATAATTTAAAGGATATATCACTTCTATTATATAATAAGGAGATTACTTAAATAAAAATATCCTAAAAAACTTGTAACTTGATGGCACTTGTTCGGCTGCTCCTGGCACGAAAAATTATTATATAAGCACTTTTTTCTTCAACTGGCCTACCAAAGAAGGCAACTAGCCTGGCAAAAAGAATCAACTTCAACTGGATTGACCTTGTCTGAGGGGTCTCCTAAGCGAAGACAGGCTTTTTCACTGGCCGGACGGCTCGAGGAAAGAAAGAGGTGATGAAGCTGTAGTGGCTCTCCCCTGGTTTGACAGACCAGAGATTCGTTTGTCTTTTGTCTCATGCAGGGCACCCTCGGCGGTCGTATGATTATAAAAACCTCCTCTATTCCCCAGCGTCCAAGCAGTCACGTGCCTCTTCCATCCGTTCGGTCCTCGCTCTCAACGAAAACTACCGGAATATTGAAGCAACCTTTCGCATAGCCCTTTCTTTCTTGGGCAATTGAATCATGAACCGATGCAGAAGACAATAGGGACCTAACCGCAGCATCTCATGCCCAGAGCTCTTTTGGGGGTTGAATCTCTTTTTTGAATATTTTTAATATTTACCGAAAGCACATGAAACTTCCTCTTATTCGATCTTATTGGCTTAGCCTGGAGAGTTAGCTGATGCTGATCTGGTAGTGTCAAAGAGGCGATTCTCAACAGCTTCAACTGCAGAGATTATCGGACATGAAGATAGGATGAAGGTGGTGGGATGAAGCAGTCTTTAAAAAACCATAGGTAAGGGAAGGCAAAGAAGTAACTGAGGGAAGGGACCTTTACCATTTCGCTTCTTCCGCTTTTGGGGATTCCACTAATAGAACAGAACCCGAGGGGATTGAAAGTATCTAAGTACCATAGGCATCTTAAAGGAAGTGAGCCATTGGCTATGGGGCACGAACGGTCTAAGAAGAAGTGGCGGTGGATGTATCGAATGCCCATAGGGAGCTGCTACTTCTAGAGAATAGGCTGCAAGAGAAGGAGCTGTTGAGGGATTGGGACAAAAAAGACGGATGCAAAATCTTTTTATAAGATAAGACATTCATCCCCCTTTAGAAGCATCAAATGCAAGCCAAGCTGTTCGGAAGGGAATGATTGGACAAATAGGCTTCAGGCCAGCAGAGTTGGTTTAAGCGGATGCCCAAAAGAGGTCTAATAGTAGTTGAGTGGGAGTGGGCGTAAAGGCTGTGAACGAATCGGCTGTTGCAAAAAAGAAGACACCGTCTTTCGCTAATATACTTTTTTTGCTTTCAATTGCTTTTGTTTTTTCCGCCCCTACAATATCTTATATTCTGGTGATATTACTTCGAGCCTGGTTGTGTTATAGTTATAAATTTCATCTTATCCTGCATTTTAAATTTGATGTTTCGACTCTCCGTTTAATGCATCCCCCCGGTAAATTATTTGCTCTTCTTTTAGTTGTAGTTGTTGCAGTTGACTTTGAAAGAGTAGTCTGATAAACATTGATTGTAGTGGCCCTCTCTTCCTTATACATTTTTTTATATTGTTTCCGATCATAACAATGGGGACAATTGTTCTTTTTGTACTGTCGGTTGAAGACTTTGACTCAAGTGTCGACATCTGTCCATCTAAGAGTTGGACTAGTCTTTCTTCGAAGTTCTTTCCTCCTTCTGTAGGTGACATTTCCTTGCTTTAAGTCTGCGGCTCTTGGACTTGCGAGCCAGAGGTCATCATGATCCTGTCCTCTGGGGAACTCATTTAGACGTACGTGAATCGGCAAAATGGATTCGGAGCACAGGGCTTATAAAGAGAAAGATGAGATTGAGATAGAAAGATTCTACGGTAAGAAGGAGGAATTCTTATATGAGCTCGAAGTTTCCTTACTAATGAAAAGGTAAGGTAATTTATCACCTGTAATAAAGAGGGTTAATAGCACCCGGTCTTATCCGACAAGCCAAAGCAAGCCAGAAAGACTTAGAAGCGTGAGATCGATTAGGTCTGGCTTCCTTGATAAAGGAAAGAATTTTATTCCCTTTTTATATATCCTTCAGGCCTTTAAAAACTATAGCAAATAGGGTTTACCGAGCCTCCTGGAACTCTTGTTTTTAGGCTTTCGGGGAAGCAAATGTAATTATTCTTACTTAAGGGAAGAAGGGCTGAGGTGGAAGCATTTCCATCTATAGTAACCTTAACATCGACTATGTTCATGAATAGTGGGTATAGGTACCGATCGGAGAATAGCTTCAGGTAGCCCCTATAGACGACATCCGTGGGGTTCATCGGAACTATATAACAAAGGTATCCATCAATCAGTCATCAAGTATGATCAATCAAGCCCATAATATTATATTTATATTCAGTCTCCCTTTTCAGTTGGAGTTACATAGGAGAGGTCCATTGGGGGCACTAGTTACTGGTTGGGTTACATTGGTCCATAGGCGCGCGAATAGGGTCCTACCTGTCTATTCTTTGGGTTGCCTTCATAAAGTGTAAGTTCGATTACATCTAGTTCCAAGCGGTAAAGAAGGGCAAAAGAAAGCCTGTAGAAGTCTTTCTTTCAGGTCCCTCTGTCCGAGAAGATGTGTTTGCGCGCACCGATCTACTGCCCGATTTCTGAATGATGTATCTAGTGGAGGATGGCTATTGGCGCAGTAAAGCCCAATTCTTCCTTGGTAGTTCCACGGATCCGAACTTGATCTGGAATTACTTAATTTCGGGCGGTGGATGAGGTAGGTTAAAGCTTTAGTGCCGTTTAGTTTGTCTAGTCAGTGCAGTGCACTTTGAAACAAGCGAAATCGACCCATACTCCTCAAAGAAAGAGTAGGACCACCCAACAAGCATAACAGTTGCAATCGTAGGGCGCAAAGAGCTCGTTTGGTTTAGTATTTGCCCCAATTCAGCATTAATCGGGTATTTTAAGCGTATTGTTGTAACAAGGCCAGGAATTCTTCATAGAGTTGGTGTGCTCCTCTTTTTCGTTTAAGGATAAGTGGGTATGTCTTATTAGGGTCGCTATAGTCTAAGTAAGTAATTTCCCACCTAGGTGGGGGAACCCGAAAAGACAATGGCCGATTCGTGTTAACAATGGAATTCGTAATAAGCCCGCAGCGACTCATGAGACTTTTTACTTTAAAAATTTTTTGATCTAGCGAACTCAGCAGCTTTCCCAATCATGGGCACAATCTGTTCCCGACGAAGGCCAAGATCGCCCACAGCCCTTTGACCACACTCTCCCTTGTAGCCCTATTAAAGACTTATATTCTCTGGGAGGTGTATGTGGGCTTTTTGACTCATACTCTAGCTTCCCAGTTGGTGGAGGCACTAAGTAGCCTTTTGGTATGACGAAAGGCTACAGCTATGCATAGGAAGTCTCAGTTAATGGGATGCCGGGTTCCCTTTGAGTGTAGAAAAGCTGCTGCTCGACTTGAATTGAGGCTTCCGATCTCCTAGCCTAGCCCAAGACCTGGGCAAGAAAGAAGGCTGGCTGCTCAAGCGTCTTTTCCAAGGAATTTACCCCAAGGGGAATGGGAAGAACTTCATTTCAAGTGAGACTAGTAGAAAGGTGCACGCAAAGGGATTTTGAAGCAGGCTGATGAATGAATGTGAAGAGCACCCTGATAAAAGGATTATGATCGTTAATTGTTAGAGTTAGAATGCCATATAAAGATCTTAATCGATCTGCCTTTCTTTGTAAGTCAACAACTAACCCGAATCCCCGGAAGAAGAGAGTTTAGGAGAGTTTTTTTATCACGAAAAGCCCAGCGCTCGCGCTTCTTTAGAGTAATCAGAATTCTAAAGGATATCTAAAATTTGATGGCATTACACTCTCTTCCTCTTTTTAGGGGTTACAGGGCTATGCTCTTTCAAAGAGGGAAAGTGGGGCGATTCTTATTCCTGTACAGTTTCGTGTTCACGTCCAGTCTTCTCTGTCCACTAGTGCAGCTTCCAGCTCTATGCTATGTATGGTAGTCGTTTGACTCGGGAATCCCTTCGCCCAGCTAGCTCGTCCGTGCCTGGCTGTTTAAGCCTTGGTCCAGTCCAGCAGCCTCTTTTCGATCCAAGAGTCGCATGATAAGAAAGCTTCAGGTTAGCTTCAGTTAGTGTTAGTTAAATATACCGGGAACCTCGTAACTATGCCAAGCCCGACCTGGGGTCCAATATCGTTCCCATCAGTGTTTCTCCTCATCGGGAATAAGTAATGGTCACTTGTTCATTGATGTTGAATGCGAGGCTTACTTATTTCAATCCGGCTATTTAGCCTCCATGAACTGCCACTAAAGACTCTTTAAGAATAGAAGTCTTGCCCGATTACTGTATTCTTCCGTCCAGGAAATGAGCTCCTTAATAAGGACCAAACCTAGGGCTCTATTCGATCTTAGCCAATCTCAAAGCATCCTCTCGGGGGAGCACTCGGACATCTTCCACTTTTAGCCAACAAAGTGAAAAGGCGCTTCAAGCCAAGAAGTGAAGTAGCGGAACGGGCAAGGAGTTTACTTTAATCCCCTATGAAAGCCCTTTTTCAGCTGCAAAGATAGTGGCTGTTTTTCTATTTGCTTTGATTCAAGAGTGGTACTTCCTTCCCCAAGGACAAGACAAGACGGCTAGGAAACGCTCTTCTTCATATTATTATGCCTGGGATGTGTTTCCCTTTTTGGTTGGTAGGTTAGGAGCTGTTCAAAAACCCTATCTTCTCAATAGGGTCTCCTCTAAGATCAAGATAGAGATGAAGCGAAGCCGCTAACTCAACCGAAAAGAGGTAGTTGAATCTCGATCGAACAAGGCTCGAAGGAAGCTATTAGATACGAATAAGTGTTGGAACACGGGGGAATAAAGCAAAGGTGTAAGAAGCCTCTTACCTCCGCTCTACTAATAAGTAGTATTGGCAGGTGTACCAGATCGATCAGAGAAGTGGCAGAGTCTTGAGGCACAGATCCAATGTCAAGTTCAATTACACCACCAGTCTGGCGGGCGGAATTATCGAATGCTCCGACCGTCATCGTCTTTCTCTTCATATCTCCATTCCCCTGCCCCCAAGGCCTTTACACAGCTCAACGTGCACTCAATGGACTTACTTCATCTCGGCATTGCCTAATAAGGTGGGAGAGTTGGGTTCCATCATAGTAGTGGTGGACCGATTCTCTAAATATGCTACATTCATCGCGGCGCCAATTGTACGGCAGAAGAGACTGCGATACTATTTGTTCTTATCTATAAGGAGCAGGGGTATACTTATTTACCAGGTGGCTTCATGCTTTCGTAAGGCTGGGTTGTTAAACACCGCCTTGTACCTTAAATGTTGTGTGCCTACAAAGGTATTACAGTGGCTCGTTTGAGCGTACGGCTGCAATCAATCCCGTAAGCTTGACACGAACAGGTCTTCCGAGATGCATTCCTGCATTCCATAGATTAATTTTAACCGTAAGGGGGTGATAGGTTAGTGAAATTCTACCTATCTGTTTTCTCTCTTAGTAAGCTAATAATGTTTTATAAGAGACAGAACTATCAATATACATAAATACTTTCTCCTCCGTCTTCTATGCCTACTGAACTTTCATTCAGGTTGCATTTGTGTACAAGGTACTAGCGGGTTAATATTCATTTGGTGATTACCCCCTATTTATTAAATAGTAAGAAGGGAAAGGGGCCATAAGAATCTTTAAGGCCTTGAGTGAGTTTGTCTTATCACTCGGTATTCAGCGATCTAACAGATCAACAAATTAACTAGCTGTGGTGGCTGTTACCTACTTTTTATATTTGATTAGTGCACCCTAGAATGAGCTGGGTGAGGAGTCGAACCTCTTTCCTATATCTGGACAACTTCGATCTATAACTTCATATCATGTACAATGTACAGGTGCTCCAGCTAAGGATAACGCCAGCATCTGTGCTATTACTCAGATTTTTGTTGAAATAACCAGGCTGCAACAAAGTAAGTTTGAAGGATAATTGAGCCCCCGGTTAGAGCGCTTTACCTATCATTTCTTATAATAGGGTACTTTTATCGCCGAAGGAGGGTCAATCTTTCACTATTCAGGTGTAAGGTAAATCAAATGCGATCTAAGCAAGACGCCATGGAATTCCATTCTGTAGGGAAGGTGGACCTATTGAATAAGTCTCCAATCAATCGTAGGCGGGTGAGCTAATTTCTTTCTTTTTATGACTTTAGCCGATCTTATTCAATGGATTGTGACTTTCTCAGCTTTAGTTTTATATCTAATTTCCATTTGTGCTCATTGGACTCTTCTATCTAAGCTTGAGCCCGAAGCAAGTGAAACTCGTCCTTCATTTCATACCTCAGTCCGGTGCCTATGGGATCTAGCCCCATGACCCTTCGATTGAAAGAAAGATCTCAGCTCTCCTTCTTTCGAAGTTGTAAACATGTCGAGTCAGCTTCGTTGCTATTAGTAGTATCAAAGTCAATAAGGTATTCAATATCGACGAAATTTAGGAATTAGTGCGTGCTGAAAAATGGACTTTTCTAGAGGTTGTCAATCTACGAATTAGTGATCCAACTGGCTATCTTACATATGAATTCGTGCTCCAAGTATGGGCTCTAGCCCTGTCTCCATAAAATTAAGGATGAAGAAGCCAAGACTAAGAGCTTGCTGTCAGCTTCTAGTCTCTATTCCTATCCGAGTCCATCTTTCAGGGATAACCTCCCTCTTCCATGGTACCCACCTCCAAACAACTACTAATACCCCTAACTCAATCTTGAGATAATTCTAGCCTAAGTGTACTTTTTAGCCTTTCAAAAGGTAATTTCCCTTAGAGCATTAAAGAAAGATTCTCTTCCTCTATCTACCCCGGCCTCGGTTGGTCGGTCATGGGGCTTCCCTCTGCCAATAATTGAGAGGGGATATTCAGCTTTTACTCAGTATACAGATTCGGATTAGTCAAAATAGAACTAGACAGATTCACTCCTGGATTGGAAGGAGGAAAGTAGGTCTTTTAGGCCTACCTCACATTTATCTTCTACGAGGGATAGGCTGATTAGGATGAAAGGATTTTATAGTTCATACCTGGCACAAAGGCCTAATCAAACCCGCAGGCGATAAATTACCGATTAAAGTGTTGGGGGTAGGGTGGCAACTCTCTCTTTTGAGATTGTCAGACCCAGGAGTTTAAGAGCTAACCATAGGCAGTCCTTATGCCGACAATAAAGAGGTAGACTTGAATAGCAGAGAAAGTGGAATATGACTCACTAGGAAAGAAGAGATCAGCGCTTTGGTTAACTGTGGGAATTCACCCTCGTAAGGCTCTAGTTCGACTAGCTTTTAGCTGGAAGGTGGCTAATTTAACCGGAGATCGTAGTCTTAATCCTAACCGCAGTGAACAGAGGCCCTGCTGCGCCAAGGTAAAGACTGATTTGGACTCATTCATGCATGCTCCAACTTGGCTCGGGAGGATATAGCTTAGTTGGTAGAGCAGAGCTCTTGCAATTGTCCTGGCGGTAATGATAGTCTCTTGTACCTGGCTTACTTTTTCTAAGTAATGGGCAACTGAAAGACTCTACTGAGACAAAGACGGGCTGTCAAAAAAACGTAGAGGTGGTCAGATCTAGTATGGATCGGGTAGTTGGAGTCTCCTAGGGTTTACTCTTATCTCTTCCCGTTCAGAATCCTTGTCTAATCGATAGTGGCTCGTTCCTCTTGAGCGCACCTCTAGATAATTAGGATATATCCTTTCTACACCCCAGCTTTTTTAGCATGCGTAAAGACAGGATGAGCTAGACGCGCGAAAGCCGATTGCTTGTAGGCCAGGGGAAGTAAGGGTCTGAGGGGGCTAGTTTCCCATAGACCTGTGAGTTGAGCTGACTCCAAATGACCCGGGGTAATACGGAGTGAATTGACTGCCTTTCCAGTCCCAGTTGTTCCATGAATGCCCGTAGCTCATTCTTCATACTACGAGACAGAGCTGTTATTAAAAGTCCGCACACAAAGGCTTTATATTTGTACTGTGGAGTCCTGCTAACCGACGTGGCTGGAAGTTCTTATCAAGCCCACCTTAAGGCGCCTTTACAGATAGCTTTATAGTCTTGAGTCCTTAGGACTGGCAGGATGGCGAGAGATGAGCTCTGAAGAGAATCTGATGGAAGAGAGAAACCAGGAAGGCTAAGAAATGGACATGACTGAAAACAACAAGGACAAAACTCTCATGAGTTGGAGTGATGAACAAGAAATGGATCTACCAGAGGAACTGATGGTGGAAGCTACAGAGAAAAAGTGGTGGGGTTGCTTAAAGTATGCCTCTCTCCTGGACGAAGTCAAGAATAAATGAATGGGCTATCTGTTGAAAAGTCCGGAACGATGGTTCTCTGGCTCAGTAATTCTTTTGTTTCACAAAATGAGTTATATAGGGCGAGTCGAGTTTCACTCTGATAGGGCAATGAATTCCATTTGGGTTTGGCAAAGCCAATATATGTGACAGGAAAGGTCGTTCAGAGAATATAGAATATGGAGAGTCCAGAGATTTCAGCTTTTCTGCCTAGCTCTACAGAAATGGAAAGCCCTATGCAGCTGTTTATGATTTTCAACCTAACGGGGACAGCCTACAATGAATTACCATGGGCATTGACATATAAAAAAAGTGTGTCTCGTTTCCCTTTGAGCAGATCAGAGCTGATGACAAGAGAGAGACCAGTTGATTAAATTAGGGTGCCCGGGGCATGCGCTCTAACTTTGATAGTTGCAAAAAAAAAAAGGGTAAAGCCCGACTCAACTTAACGCAAGGGCTCGTTGCAGACCTCTATTAGGGCGTAAAGCATGGAATTCTGCCTAACTAAGTTTGATCGGGCCTTAAAGCCTACCCATAAAAGGATAGCCTCGCTTCGCCTGTTTAGGACACAACAAGGCCCCTTTTTGGGATGGTGTGCTTTCATTCCATTTATGGGGATTTCACTTACTTATAAGTAGGGAGAAGCGCTAACAGTCGAGCCTGACGCTTCTTCACTTTGGCATCATACAAGCTACCCGCGGTTCAATCAGGCTTCGAATACGCAGATGTAGGAGTATGCCCTTTTGTGCCTTGGAGTGGGCCTAAAGAGAGTATTGCTATCTAAATAAAACACGACAGGAGATCGAGCCACAAACAGGACAAATCGCAGAAGCAGTTCTAATCTAAGACACTCGACCAGGAGCTTCTACGCGGATTAGACACCCACCTAGCCTACCTGGTTCCCAGTTCCTAAAGGGGACTTTGTCTGCTGTCTTGCTCTGAGTGGAGTAGGGTCGGCCAGCATGCTGGGCATTGGAAAAGGAGACCGACCTTCTGTACCATATCCTGTTCCCAGACCCATTATATAGAATCGAAGTGTAATGGCCCTGATAGAGAAGGAGGATAAAAGAGTAAGAAATAGTAAGCCAAGCAGTAACTAATCATGCTAGATGTGAAACACTAGGAGTGGAGATCCATTTTGGGATACAAGGGCCCGACTTAATCTCAAAAGAAAAGAGAGTACTCGCGAACGCCTCCTGTGTGTAAGGCTTAGCTTCCCGATTCACCATTTAACTCCTCTTGCCAGAAAGTCTCTCCTTCAGTTAGGCTTTTCCAAGCGCATAAGACAACTGTAGCAGAGATCGGCTAAGCCATAGCGCTGGTTCTATTCGAATGCAGGGTCTATAGAAGAGAATAGTTCCGGATAGTTGGCCTTGGGGCTTTTCATCCATAATGATATGGAAGGGGTCCTCCATCACAAGAAAGAAACCATGTCGCCTCTGCCCGGCCCTTCTCCCTATTATTCTCCGTGGTAAAGCCGAAAGCTTCTCTCCCCCCCTATCCTTTAAAGCGAGGTTTGACAGCTCCTCGGGCGTGGACCTCTTTTTTATTTTAGAGACCCGATCCCGTTAGTATGGTATATGAGATCGCAAATACAAATTTTTGAATGAATAAAATAGCATTTATTAGCATGGCTGGTTGTCCAGTCCACCCAATATAAGCCGGCACTCCCTATTGGTTGAGCAGGCAGGCGTTTCTTATTATCTCCTGTACCCGTTCCGCCTTAAGTATTCCTCGATAGGCGGCTTTATTTTCCTTTCCCTTGCTTACCCGTCTGTAGGAAGCCCTTCTGTTGGAGCCGATTACTCTGGTCATTGGAACATCTATCGTTATGGTGCCTTCCGGAGCATCTTTAGGTGGTAATCGGAAATTGGCTCCTAATAGAGTGCCCTCCCTCTTGATCAGCTTGGTTCTAAACTCCTGCTCTCCCAGCTCTTATTTCATAAAGTCACTCATCTGCCGCAGTCTCTCTAGAGCAAAGGAATCAGAATTGGCCCTTGTAGCTAGATGAATGATCAAATAGTTTAGTTCAAATAATCATCATTATCAAATAGCAATGAAGTTCATTCTATTCGTAATTGGTTCCATTCGTTCCCAATGCAGAAATGAGCCTCTTTCTACTTTCTACTGAGTGTGATTCCCAATTAAGCCCATGTAGCTAAAGGTTGATCCCAGATCCGGGTGAAAATTCCATGTATTGCCAGGAGCTTCTCGGGTCTGGGCAATAACCACTGAAAGTCGATTACTTGATGGTCTCGTCGCTAGGGAAATGCATTACGTTATGTTATAAAACGATGTATTATTCGCTGTGAGATGAGAACAAAAATGGAGAATTCGAGTCTCTTGTAGCGATTAGATACCAATTGTAGTGATAACGACTCCGCAATTGATCAGTGACTTGATAGCGATGCCGCGACAGAGAGATAAGCTGTGGGTGGACGGCTCACACGGTAAACTATATAATGCATATATAACGCGTTTAACCGGGCCCGGATAAAGAGCGAACCTCGAATTTAGCTCTTTGGTGCAGGAATTCGGGTGCTATACCTGCTAAATAGATTGATCGATTGAAGAGCATTCCCATATTGATTTATAGATAATAACTCTTTCTATTGAGGGTCCGAAGGAAGGAGATAAAATACATATAAGACAATGATACTCTAAGATGGGAAGTTGGGCCATAAGCCTTACTTCCTTCCTTAGCACAAGCGCTAAGCGATAATAATTCCTTCTTCTAATGGAAACGAGCGGCAGATAATGGGGAAACTCGTGTTCGCATTTCGAGTTTCGAGCCGGTACCCCATTTCACTCAATCTCAAGCACCGGCAGATAATTCCGTCATGTCGTTGGCGCATTTCGAGCCGTTACACCATGACCTAATGAACAAAGAAAGAGGAACAAGAGGTTTTTCTGTGAAAGAAGAGGTTGAGCTGTTCGCCTTTTGAATCAAACAAAGTAAAGGGATGGGAACTCCTTTGAAAGTAGAGTTCGTTGGTTCGGGTTTCGTCCATCTGCTCTGGCAAATGATCTCGCATTCGGGTGAGTGAATAAGAAGCTTTCTGACACGGAACAATAACCCCATCGCGTTGGACTGAACCTTTGGTTTGAACTTGTAGACGAATCTTCCAACTTGGGGACTAGACCATTTGCCATTGGTGGCATGGAAAGGCGCTCCACACGAAAAAGAAAAGAAAGTGGGCAAGACGCCAAGCAAAGACCTTGACGCCCGTGCCTGAGTGAAAAGTTCGGTAGAATTCCTTCTTCTCATCTGGTAGCGTGAACAACCACAATCCCTGTGATCGTACCTTCTCTTGAGTTTAGTTCCATAGAATGAATCTTCTAATTAGTTAGCTTGCCAGGTTTAAGAATTCCTCCCGGTCAAGGGTCAGCGGTCGCCCTGTCACAATTCATCCCTTACAGAGAGTGCAAGGCGCGCAGCAGTGTAATTCGAGTTCTCGTGCTCCGTCTCGTTCTTATAGGAATAGCTGTTTAGTGTGATAAGACTAAAGAATGGCAGTTAAGCTCCGTTAACCTGGGAATTAGGGTTCTCCTAATCAAGTTACGTGTGCTAAAAACTCTTCTTTTTGTGCTTGTGTGTTCGTGTTCTGTGTGACAACTGTGCCAAAGCCTCATCATTGATCGATAAATCCCCTCTGGCTTATTCCCATGAACAGATAACGCCAGAGAACAACAGATGGAGAGAAGGAGTGTAGTTCAATGGATATGGGGCTGCCCCTTCCCTTGAGATTGGGAGGGAAGTTAGCCTCGTCCGGCCCTGCTTCTACTTACGATCAAAAGCCTTGCCACGAGTGAGAAGGACTTGGACAAGACAACCTCTGGTCCGCTCATTAGTTCATACGGTTCGCATCTTCCCTTTGCCGCGGAGTAGAGCAATTGGTTAGCTCGTAAGGCTCATAACCTTAAGGTTACAGGTTCAAATCCTGTCTCCGCTACATTAATCTATTCATATTGTGTCACATTCATCAACCCTTGTATCATCAGCTGTCTCGTATGATCATTAGTGAGCCACATTCCAGAGGGAAATCAAATGAAGCGGTGCCTATCCACGATCTAACGCGTGGGAATAGATGCCGAAGGGTTGTGATCCATACTTGCTCGCAACGAACTGAACAAAGGAAAGGGACGTAGTCGGAGATGTCTACAGGAGTAATCATAGGTTTGGTGCGTACCAGCTGCGTCCGGGGACCAGCAAAGATGTTCTTCCTGCGGTCGATCTACGGCCCGGCGCGCCATACACTGATTGGTTGCTGAACGGTTCGCATCCCCGACCCCCGGTCTGCTCACTTCGGCGTGCCAATACTGCGCCCCGATCTCTAACTCGATAGTTACAGAATTCCGATCAAATCAATCCCTGAACCTACGAGCTTAACGCATGTATTACAAGGAGCACAATACACCTACAGTCCTTCTACCCGAAATGGACACTATGCGAATGATAAGAGAGATAGCCGAGAGGAAGGGCTGCGCACTAAGGGATGGAATGGATTAATTCTATAGTTACATATAGTTAACCGAATCAAACCATCAAGTCTTCTTTAGAGGAAGCTACTCATGCCTTCTCGGCTCGCTCCGAATGACCAAATATGGAGAAAGACTAGACTTCCGGCTGCTGAAGCATGAACAATAGGATGATTTCATAGGGACGGGGTTCCATTGAGCCCAAAGAAAGAGGACACCAACCCATCGACTGAACCTTCGGAGTCAAGGAAACTTTTCACCCCCAAGCTCCTCAATAAGCCATACGGACCAAACCGAGCCGAGGTTGAAAGAACACAGGAATGAACCATATCATAAGGCCATAAGGAAAGGAATAGAGCTAGCTCGACCATCAATCTCTCTTTGTAACACCAGCCAGTAGCTCTGCTCCCTATGCTGTGTGTGGCCCCTTTTTGAAAGCGGTTCAAAATGGTCATACTAAAGGAACGGTGAAAGACCTATTTGAGTGATCTTTCTTCGAATCTGCTTCTTCTGAGCCCAGCCACCTTTTGGCTCGCTCCGTATACTCTACTCGTTCCCTTGGTTTCGTCCTCCCATTCATGCATGAAGTAGATCCACGAAAAGGACATCTTCTGACTAGATTAATAATAGTTTTGACCTTCCATCCCCGGGACACAAAAGCCACGATTCCGCGGTTAGGAATCGAGCGTGTTAGCGGTCTTTTCCGGGGCTTGAGAACCTTGTTTTTGATCCATCGATTGAAGAGAATAGTTGGAATTTACCCAGTGTAACCTGATGTTATTGTCTCACTTTCAAAGGGCTTGGTGCCGGCTTAATCGGACGAAGCGGGCAAGCCAGCCTTAGTAGCACCTATGCTAGTCCACTACTGAATGATTATGGTACGCCATCTCGATAGATTGTTCTCTACCTTGACTGGCATTACACACCAGCAGAGATCGGGGAAGACGTTCCACAGCTGCTTGTGAGCTAGACTTGCCTGTCTGATCACCTTATGAGAGAATCAATGAGAGTAGCGGATAGGTAGGCGGCAAGGAAAAGGCATTTCCCAAGCTTTATGGGTGCTCCAACTGATTGTTCTCCCCACCTCTTTCTTTGAAGCAGAAAGGCAAAGAGCTGTTCGCGGTTCCTCCTCCTCCTCCCTCCTCTTGTCAAAACTTATCGGGAAATAGATTCGCAGAAGCTTAAGAGGCCATACAGCGAAAGATTCCTTCAAATAAGCTCATCACGAAAAGTAGTCCTTTGATTCTAGATTCTCTGGTCTTCCTTCCCAGATTCCCTTTCCCGGGCCAGCTCAACTTAGAAGGGCAGTACCTGTGTACTCAACCAGAAATCTTAGTGCATTTAGCATATCATTTTTCTGTCTAATGTCGAGGAGGCCATCGAGTCCAGTAGTCATTGATCCGCCCACACTAGTGTAGTATTTACAATTCGCTTGGTTGGGATAACCACTAGTTACTATAAGAGAGTCGCAAGGGCGGAGCTGCTCCACCCGAAGCAGGGGCAAGGGGCAAAGCAACAGCATATCTTCCATCTCGAAATGGTGATTGAGATCCACGAAGCTATAAGCACCGGAGCGAGCACCAATATCACTTGAATTTGAAGGAGCAGAAAGACCTGGAAATGTTACAAGTTGATCTTTTTGCGGACCTTCTGACCCCACCCTGAACCGCCCATAATCGGTATCATACATAGCCGGTGCCCACTAAAACCCACCCATTGCCCTGGATCCGCAGATTCAGGGTCTTCGTAGGCTTCGTCTCTATCTTGAGATTCGGCAAATGGTGACTCTTCTACAGGTACGGATGAGAGGCTTTAGCCTCTGTTGGATGCTCATAATTTTTATTCATATGATTTGGCGGATGAAAGAGCTTATTCGAATGCAAAGGGATCAGGATCTGATGAGGGATCGGGAGAAACCGGAGCCGTTGGTTCGGTAGAAAGAGGATGTTGGCCAATAAGAAACTGGAGTTGTTGTTGGTTAGGGTGAAAAGCCTCGCTTCGCTACAATAACACTGGGAGTTGGCCCTAGAAGAGGATACTTCCTCTGACATTCTCAACTCATACCGGACAAGGAAAGCACTTGTTTCGTTTAGCTCGGGTAATTCCATTGATCCTATCCTAGGGCTTTCAAAGGTGAAGGCCCTTGGTCCGCGTAGGGAAAAAAAGAGAGCATACAAAAAAGTATCTTCGCAGGCGGTTTGGTTGGCTTGGTTACTTACGTGTGCTAGGGTGGGGCTAGCTGAACAGAACAGCTTTTTGATGTGGCTGTCAATTTTCCTTTTCTTTAAGAGAAGTGGATCACAATGAATTAAAAACAGATGTAATTGTGAATCTAACCGTACCGAACCGTATCAGGCCTGCCGAGTGAACCGTACCACCGTACCGACGAGCCTACCAAGCCGAGATTGACGACTGGAACAACTCCTTCGATTAGGCCTCTCGCCGAAGAGTAAGTATCCGAACCAGTATCAGCCGACGAAAGAGCATCCCCGTCCTTTCTCACAAAGCAACATACCCAGTTTCTCCAAAACCAGAAGGTAACGCCTTTTCATCCGCAGAATCCGAATCATTTGTCGAATCTCAAGATAGAGATGAAGCGAAGCCTCCTTTGAGCCCGAATTCGTCTCATAAGACTTATCCGAATCAGTGGATTCCATTTTTCCTGAACCAAATCAAGCAGCTGCCCATTGAACCGCTAAAAGCAGGAGAAGCGGCGAATCAAGCAGTGAATCACTGGCTATCAGGACTAAGGACTATCGCTGAGTCCAGTCCTGATTTAACGTCATTGTAAGATGGTCAGTCAATAGAAGTGGCTCCTACAGTGTTGGGGCCCACATACATGTTAATAAATCTAAGCGCGAGCGAGCCTTCGTATCCTTCTTTTATCTGTTCTCTGTGAGTAGCAGGCGGTTTTTGCTGTCAAAGTGCAGGTTTGTCAAGGTAAAGCTTTCTGAGCTGTTGATTTTCAACTTCCTTCCCTCGACAACTATCCGAGGTAGTTCTTAGAGGAGCCGGCTCGGAAGCTCGTGCCGTTAAATTCGTGTCTTTATTTCTTTTTTATGTGGTCTGGTGCTCTTGATCACTCTTCCAAACGAACGAGCAGGCCGAGAAGGCTACTTCCCTTATAACCGCGTCTGCCCCCGTTTCAGCCCCCTATTCCATAGGGAGGGAGAGGTCTTCCCATTCATCCGTCGGATTTAGCTTTGGCTAATGCAGGTGGGGTCTTTTTACGGGCTTAGCAAAGCTTAGGGGCGGCTACAAATAGCTTTGAAAGAACCGACTTTCACCTTGAAAGCCACTAGAGCTTCTTCCCCGTGCATGCATGGTAACAATGATTAGCACTTCCTTCCCATTCTTTATCTTCTCTTATGATCGATATTTCTAGTTAGAGTTTTCACTAGTCTTCTATCCATACTTCAGCCTAACTTCGATCCATACTTCAGGCAAGGAGACTAACTGGAGGCAAGGACTAAGTCTTTCGAGGGAGTTACGAAGCCATAAATAAATGGGCTTTAAAGCTAGAGGTCGGGCTATCGTTGGTTTTGAAAAGCAGAGATTGGCATCGTCTTCCGTAACTAATGGAGAATTCCCTTTTCTCTAGGAAGACTACTTGAGTTACATCGATCCTGCGGCCTATAGCCAATGAGCTAAAAGAGCTATCATCGCGACTTAGCAGAGAAGTTGATTGGCAAAGTGGATTGGAAAGCCGACTTGTGGTCGAAATCTCTTAATATAAGAAAGATCATTTAATGTAATGGATTTTCGAAAGATCTTTTAAGAAGGAACTCGAAATAGTTAGTGGCCTGGATCTGCCCAATCCAAAGAGGTCAGCCCTATAGTTTAGCGATAAAGCAAACCAAGCAGTAAGTGGGACGACTACTTTCTTAGTCCTTATCCGGTCTAAGGAAGATGTTATTATAGATGTCTTGCTAAAGGAACTGGAAGCACAGCTCTCTCCATTCACTTCAAAGAAGTATAGTCTTAGAGGGAGAAAGTCTTCACCGCCCTTTTTCCTCCTATGCGAGAATAGGGCCTGCTAAACTCTTAACAATCTCCTTTGATGTTATCTCCCCAGTACGGAGCCGCATATTCACCTGCGCTGCCTCTCTATAAAGAAGAATCCTAACCATAAGATAACCGGATCTTTCTCAGAGTAACAGAATGCAAGTCTTTACCTTTGGCTAGATATAGAGTCGAGTGAGGCGAAATGAATTGCGTATATAAATATAGCAAGTAGTTTTTTTTTCGTGAACGTGATTTGTGTGGGGTCAATGTACTTGCCGAAACTCGCTTGGCAGAATAATCTTAGCCAAAGCGAAGAACCGGCTTGACATGCCGCGAATCCTCTGGAAAGAGAGGGATGGGGTTTCTCTCGCTTTCTCTTTTCCTCCCAAAGTTCTATCCTTATAAGCTTTATACACAAGGCAAGAGCCTTCGGGTATTCTTTTCTTCGGATGATAACGGTATGACCAAAAGGGCGAGACCCAGGAGTATTGATGTCTAGGACCGGGTGGAAGGAGCCATCTCCATACTCTCTAGTGGCACGAACTGACCTCCTAATTCTATAGAAGGCATGAAGCTCACGTTCTCGCAATCTGCGGTCAATGCCGGTTGAACTTCGGCAGAGACCTTAACAATAGAACCTCAGAACGGAAACTTTAAACATTGATGGTATGTGGAGGATCCGGCCTCACGCAACCAAGGCTTTCCAAGTAGTAAGTTGAATGAAGTGAGGATATCTATGACATGGAAGGTGGACCAAAAGGTTTGGCGTTTTTCAGGCCTATTTGGACATCGGCAATCAGCCTGCCTCTTGCTGGCCTTATCGAATTATCATAAGCGGTGATGTACACGGGAGAAGGAGCCAGTGAGTCCTCATAAATGTCAAGGGCGCGCAGCGTGGATAGGGGGGGGGGACCCGTATGTTTTTGTGAAAAAAGCTCGGCTCCTGTTATTGCTGAAAAAAAAACCTAATACCTCTTATTTGATGTCGATTCATCCATACTTCCATTTTAGAGGGAGGCTGACTGCTTGCCGGCTGGTAGCTGTATGAGCGGTAACGTCCACGTACGGCTCCGTGAGAAGGGCGGTGGACAGAAATGGCCTTGTTGTACCTCACTCTCGTCTTCAATGGGGTCTGCTCTTTTTTTTTTGGGAGAGTATGCCAATATGATCTTAATGAGGTGCGGGGCTTTGCATCTGACATTCGTTGGGCTTCCCTCTTCGGGAGCCTGCGTCCCGGCGTTTTTGTGCTATAAACCCCTCCGGCCGAAGACTAGTGGTAGGTGGTCCCGCGGAGCTT